CCCACAATTAATCCTATGGGGCCTTAGGATTGGTGTATTCTTTTATATCCCGTAGTTTCGTTCATGGATCGAGACAAGTATCACAACTTCTTCTACCCATCCTGTATATTGTCCGTTTCGTTCCGTGTTGGAATATAAATAAATAGAAACTTATTTATTAGTATTTATTAGTATTAGTAGACGGGATTTTACGAAAAATGTTCTTCCTATTCATAGGCCAGAGCAAATATTTCTTTTTTCGATGCGCATTTTACACAATAGGGGGGCAACTGCTATTTATAATTGAAAAAGATCCTATATATTGAAGTGAGCTCCGCGGTCTCCCAAAAACAAAAGAGAATTATTTCTTTCAATTGACTATTCATCTCTTGTATTTTCATGTAAATAGGTAGGGGCAAGAAAGCTCTATGGAAAAATTGTGGTTCAATTTGATGTTATCTAAAGGGGAATTCGAATACAGGTGTGGACTAAGTAAATCAATGGATCGCCACAGTAATGTTGATCATTTCGTTGGCGTCAGGGACATTCGGAATTTCATCTCCGATGACACATTTTTTGTTAGGGATAGTAATAGGGACGATTATTCCATATATTTTGATATTGAAAATCAAATTTTTGAGATTGACAATGATCATTCTTTTCTGAGTGAACTAGAAAGTTCTTTTTATAGTTTTCGTAATTCTAATTATAGTAATAATAGATCGAAAAGGGACGATCCCGACTATGGTCGTTACATGCATGATACTCAATCTAGTTGGAATAATCACATTAATAATTGCGTTGATTCTTATCTTCATTCTCAAATCTGTATCGATAGTCACGTTTTAAGTAGTAGTGAAAATTACCGTGACAGTTCCTTTTCTAATTACATTTGTGGCGAAAGTGGAAATAGTAGTGAAAGCGATAGTTCCAATAGAAAAACTAGCCCAAATGGTAGTCATTTAACTAGAAGTAGAAGAGAAAGTTCTAATGATCTCGAAGTAACTCAAAAATACAGGCATTTGTGGATTCAATGCGAAAATTGTTATGGATTAAATTATAAGAAAATTTTGAAGTCAAAAACGAATATTTGTGAACAATGCGGATATCATTTGAAAATGAGTAGTTCAGATAGAATCGAACTTTCGATTGATCCAGGTACTTGGGATCCGATGGATGACGACATGGTCTCTCTGGATCCCATTGAATTTCATTCCGAAGAGGAACCTTATAAAAATCGTATTGATTCTTATCAAAGAAAGACAGGATTAACAGAGGCTGTTCAAACAGGTACAGGTCAACTAAATGGGATTCCCATCGCAATTGGGGTTATGGATTTTCAGTTTATGGGGGGTAGTATGGGATCCGTAGTAGGTGAGAAAATCACCCGTTTGATCGAGTATGCTACCAATAAATTTTTACCTCTTATTCTGGTGTGTGCTTCCGGAGGAGCACGGATGCAAGAAGGAAGTTTGAGCTTGATGCAAATGGCTAAAATATCTTCCGCTTTATATGATTATCAATCAAATCAAAAGTTATTCTATGTATCAATTCTTACATCTCCTACTACTGGTGGAGTGACAGCTAGTTTTGGTATGTTGGGGGATATCATTATTGCCGAACCGAATGCCTATATTGCCTTTGCGGGTAAAAGAGTAATTGAACAAACATTGAATAAGGCAGTACCTGAAGGTTCACAAGTGTCTGAATATTTATTCCATAAGGGCTTATTCGATCTAATCGTACCACGTAATCCTTTAAAAGGTGTTCTGAGTGAGTTATTTCAGCTCCACGCTTTTTTTCCTTTGAATAAAATTCAATCAAGTAGAGTCTTAAGTTAAATTTTTTTTGTGGTGAACAATTAGTTAGTTAATTTATCAAAATCAAAATAAATAAAAATGGACTTTTCTTTGGTGACATAAGATTTAATTGTATTTGTATAAAGAATCATGCGGATAATTATTTTTTTTTTACCGATATTCCTGATTACTAATCAGTAACCCTCTATCAACAAAACAACATAAAAAGCGAATTCTTCCTTAGAATTAGGAGGCAAGGCAAATAAAATGAATTTCGTGGTCCCCTTTTGCATATGTATTTTGCATATGTATATATAGAACTCAAATAAATAAAAAATATAGAATCTTGCATCTTTCTATATCTCCCAAGAATTCCCATTTTTTCTAAGAATCCCTGCTATTGGATATTGGATCGGATTCTAACGAATTTTTCGGGAATTTGGTAAAAAACTCTTTTTGTATTAAATATTAAAAAAGAAATTAGAATATACGAACAATAGAAAAATAAAAGAAGTAAGAATAGAATAATAAAGAAAGTGGATTATCATACATAACAGATATTTCATGTAGAAAGATGAATAAGTCCGTTTATTTAGTTCTACATTCCTTGCACTTATTCTATAGACTCACTTATATATACTTAGTATATATACTTAGTATACTTCTATACGAATTAGAATATGAATTAGAATTATTATAAGATATCTTTATAATAATAACAGGTACAAATATTAAATCGAGGTACCCATTCTATGACAATTCTCAACAACTTACCCTCTATTTTTGTGCCGTTAGTGGGCCTAGTATTTCCGGCAATTGCAATGGCTTCTTTATTTTTTCATGTTCAAAAAAATAAGATTTTGTAAATCCGATGTGGTCAAATCTCCTCTAGTTTTTTTTTCAAGACTTAGCAAACACGGCACGGATATCCATTTAGTAGAGTATTGTATAACAATAACAAATAACGGGCGGCTTTCTGCGAACATAAATGAAGGAGCTCTTATGCATGCATAAACAGGATATATGGGTAAATGGAAATGAATTCTATCTATTTTCAAAAATAGGCCAGGATCCGAGCTCATGTCTGAAATTTAAGTCAATGTATCTATATGTATGTAGCTATCTAATCTATATGTATCTATCTATAGGGAATCCTATGAAGGGGATGTTCTTATTTTATTATATCTAACTAATTTGATGAATTACTGCTAAAAGTTCACATCAGAATAGTACTAGTTGATGAAAGTTACTTCGGAAACAAAAAAAAGTAAAGTCAAATTTATTTTGGTTATTCTCTCAATTCCAAGAAAATGCAACTGGATCGAGTATGTATGAGTTGGCGATCAGAATATATATGGATAGAATTTATAGCAGGATCTCGCAAAACAAGTAATTTCTGCTGGGCCTTTATCCTTTTTTTAGGTTCATTAGGATTCTTATTGGTTGGAATTTCTAGTTATCTTGATAGGAATTTGATATCTTTATTTCCGTCTCAGCAAATCTGTTTTTTCCCACAAGGGGTCGTGATGTCTTTCTATGGGATCGCGGGTCTCTTTGTTAGTTCCTATTTGTGGTGCACAATTACATGGAATGTCGGTAGCGGTTATGATCGATTTGATCGAAAAGACGGAATAGTGTGTATTTTTCGTTGGGGATTTCCTGGAAAAAATCGCCGCATCTTTCTACGATTCCTTATGAAAGATATTCAGTCCATCAGAATAGAAGTGAAAGGGGGTATTTATGCTCGTCGTGTCCTTTATATGGAAATTAGAGGCCTGGGGGCTATTCCGTTGACTCGTACTGATGAGAATTTGACTCCGCGAGAAATTGAGCAAAAGGCTGCGGAATTGGCCTATTTCTTGCGCGTACCAATTGACCTATTTTGAAAAAGAAAAATGAACTGAAGAATAAATGCTTTCTCAGCAGGAGGAACAAACCCAAGAATCTTCCTTTTTCTTTTTCTATAGCATAACTTACTTAATTGAAGTTTCTTCAGAATGTCCAGTCGGGCCAAAGCAAGGCAAACGTGTATGGAACAGCTATAACATAAAACGAAACCCTTTTTATCTGTAAAAAAATGGTTTTTTTGCGTATGGAAATCCCCACTCAATTCAATTCAGTAACAAAAGAAGTAACAAATCGAAATAATAGATTGATCTCATATATCAAAACTTTTCGGAATAAAAAATTGATCTTTTTTTTGTCAATATTTTGAATTCATACGTTAGATATGGATAGATCATATCTTGGAAATTATCTCTATTTTCTTTTGTTAATGGACCCTTTTTATCCTTTCGTTTGTCTTTCTTAATGACCAAAGAATTGGATCTCTTATAATGAGACCTTTTCTTTCTTTTTTTGCCACTCGGTTTTTTAGTTGTGATTCAAGGACTAACCGCTGAATCACAACTAAAAAACCGAGACTCGATTCATAGGCGCGATACCTTATAATAGAACCCATACTTGGCTAGAAATATTAGATCGAATAGAGTCAACAAATGAGGTGGTTTCAGTAATAATTCACAGATGAAAAAATGACAAAAAAGAACGCACCCATTTCCATTAGATATCTCTCGTCTATAGTATTTTTAGTATTCTTACCCTGGTGGATTTCTCTCTCATTTAATAAAAGTCTGGAATCTTGGATTACTAATTGGTGGAATACTAGGCAATCCGAAACTTTCTTGAATGATATTCAAGAAAAGAGTATTCTAGAAAAATTCATAGAATTAGAGGAACTATTCCTCTTGGACGAAATGATAAAGGAATGCCCGGAAAGGCATCTACAAAAGCTTCGTATAGGGCTCCACAAAGAAACAATCCAATTGATCAAGATGCACGACGAGGATCATATCCATACGATTTTTCGCTTCTCGACAAATATAATCTGTTTCGTTATTCTAAGCGGTTATTCTATTCTGGGTAATGAGGAACTTGTTATTCTTAACTCTTGGGTTCAAGAATTCCTATATAATTTAAGCGACACAATAAAAGCCTTTTCGATTCTTTTAGTAACTGATTTATGTATCGGATTCCATTCGCCCCACGGTTGGGAACTAATGATTGGCTATGTCTACAACGATTTTGGATTTGCTCATAATGATCAAATTCTATCTGGTCTTGTTTCCACTTTTCCAGTCATTTTAGATACAATTTTGAAATATTGGATTTTTCGTTATTTAAATCGTGTATCTCCGCCACTTGTAGTGATTTATCGTTCAA